TAAAGTAATGAGCCTATCAACATTGGCAGGCTCATTACTTCAATTCAATGGAAATAATGAAAAATCATTTCATCTTTTTAGTTGGAACTTTCGGCGGTTCTCGAAAAAAAATAGCGAAAAAGATTATCCCTAGAGTTGAGACTAATAGAAATGTATAAACCAATGCTTCCATATATTCGTCGTGGTTTACAATTATAGCTTCCATACCTGTTTATATGAGATTATCTACCCAATAAAAAAAAAGGCACTGATTCAAATCAAAATTGATCAGGTATCCGAGGTAAAATTCAAAAATGAAAAAAAGGCGAAAAATACGAAAGCAATGTTGTATCAGTATCAGACTGTTTGTCTTCTTGTAGTTGGATCTCCAAGTTTTTGGAATGCTCCAAATTCTACTTGAGCATCCAAATCTGGGTCAATACCGGCAAAAACATCTCTGAACAAGGTTCTAGATCCATGCCAGATGTGTCCGAAGAAGAAGAGTAGGGCAAAGGAAGCATGTCCAAAAGTAAACCAACCCCTTGGACTACTACGAAAAACACCATCAGATTTCAAAGTAGCACGATCTAATTCAAAAATTTCACCCAATTGAGCACGTCTAGCATATTTTTTCACAGTAGCAGGATCACTATAACTGACCCCATTGAGTTCGCCACCATAGAACTCAACAGTTACACCTACTTGTTCCACGCTATACTTTGATTCGGCTCTTCTAAAAGGAACGTCGGCTCGAACAATTCCGTCTCCATCTATCAAAACAACAGGAAATGTTTCAAAAAAGGTAGGCATACGACGTACAAAGAGTTCGCGCCCTTCTTTATCTCGAAATATAGGGTGTCCTAACCATCCAACAGCTATTCCATCTCCGTTATCCATTGAACCCGCTCTGAATAATCCTCCTTTTGCCGGATTATTCCCAATATAATCATAAAACGCTAATTTTTCAGGAATTTTAGCCCAAGCTTCTGATAAACTTTGATTTTCGCCTAGTCCAGCACTAACTCTTCGATATATTTCTTGCTGAAAGTATCCCTGATCCCATTGATAACGAGTGGGACCAAATAATTCGATCGGGGTAGTTGCGGAACCATACCACATAGTTCCGGCAACAACAAAAGCTGCAAAAAAGACAGCAGCGATACTGCTGGAAAGGACAGTTTCAATATTGCCCATACGTAAGCCTTTATATAGACGTTGGGGCGGACGGACACTAAGATGGAATAGGCCTGCTAATATACCCAATGTGCCTGCTGCAATATGATGAGAGGCGATTCCCCCCGGAACAAAAGGATCAAAACCTTCTACACCCCATGCTGGATTTACAGATTGTACTTTTCCGGTTAATCCATAAGGATCGGACACCCATATTCCAGGACCATACAAGCCTGTTACATGAAACGCGCCAAAACCAAAACAAGCTACCCCAGAAAGAAATAGATGAATTCCAAAAATCTTAGGCAAATCCAAAGAAGGTTTTCCTGTACGTTCATCAGAAAAGATTTCTAAGTCCCAATAAACCCAATGCCAAATAGCTGCCAAAAAGCACAAACCAGAAAACACAATATGTGCTCCGGCTACACCTTCGTAACTCCAAATACCAGGATCTGTTATAGTCCCTCCTGTAATACTCCAACCGCCCCATGAATTGGTTATTCCTAAACGAGTCATGAAAGGTATAACAAACATACCCTGTCTCCACATTGGATCAAGAACGGGATCAGAGGGATCAAAAACTGCTAACTCATATAGAGCCATCGAACCGGCCCAACCAGCAACCAAAGCTGTATGCATTATATGGACAGAAATCAACCGACCAGGATCATTCAATACAACAGTATGAACACGATACCAAGGCAAACCCATGTAAATACCCCTTTATCAAAGAAAAATAGACACTATGTAACTTTATTGCATTGGAAAAAATTCTGGCTATGGAATGAACCTTTGTTCCGAAATAACCCATGGAACAATGATTAATCTGAATTCTATTCTGTTGGTAATAATGGAAAATTTCTATTTGTAGGAAGAAAGAGAAGCAGATCTATTCTATACCCGATAAGTACCAATACGCAATGGGGAGGTTGATACTATTTTATATGAGTTAAGGCTTTCATACTTGTTCATCATTAGAAAGTTATATTCGTAAAAATTTTCTTTTATTCATTTTGTCTCCTTTTATGAACTTTTCGAATCGATTCAAAAAATCTCATAAAGGTTGATATTATGAAGACAATAACCCCATTCTTTATTAATTCTTTATTACGTTTCCACATCAAAGTGAAATAGAGTACTTAATTATTTTTTATTTTAGTTAATGCCTATTGGTGTTCCAAAAGTACCCTTCCGAAGTCCTGGAGAGGAAGATGCATCTTGGGTTGACGTATAGTGCGACTTGTCAGATCGATTGGGTCATATGGGATTTCCCCGTTCTCTCTCCCGATCGAGATATCCTTCCCTTCGCCCAAAAAAGATAGATTGAATCATGAAAAATTTGGAGCGTGAAGTGCAATCAGATTCATTTTTGAATTTTAGGGGAATTCATATTCTAAAATTAGAATAATTTATGGTTGGCTTGGTTGGACCAATAAATTGAAGTATCCAGGCTCCGTTTTTAAAAATCCCAATTAATAATAAATATATCAATGATTATTGCTTATAGGCTAAATTCTTTATTATTACTATTGAAATTATAAAGAGAATAGATATAAGTAAAGATCTAAACCTGAATCATTCCAATAAAAAAAGATGATGAATACGTTAAATACTAAATTTGGCTGAAAAACGTGCAATGAATTCAAGAGTAAAAAGGTGGTATTAGAAGTATTTGTCCTATATGTACAAATCGAAATCGGTCCCATTTTTACCCGGAGTAGAGCAAAAACCTAAAAGAATTAAATAGGCCCATTCAAGAACAAGAAAATGACCTCGAGATTTGGATTTGATCTCGATGAAAAACTACATCAATGAGAAGTTAGTTCGATAAGTTTAGTGAATTCTTTTTTATTATACTATTTATTATTACTAGGATTTAAAAATAGAATAAAAAGCCCTTTCATTATCATTAAAAGTTATAAATAGAAAGAACTGCTATGAAAAAAGAAAGAGGGCCGGAATCTACACATTGATTTTTTTCATTTTAACATTTGATTTTGAACCGTATGCATCAAAAGATGCATGTACGGTTCTTAAGGGATAAGAATTAACCCTAATCAACCGACTTTATCGAGAAAGATTACTTTTTTTAGGCCAAGAGGTTGATAGCGAGATCTCAAATCAACTTATTGGTCTTATGGTATATCTCAGTATCGAGGATGATACCGAGGATTTGTATTTGTTTATAAATTCTCCTGGCGGATGGGTAATACCTGGAGTAGCTATTTATGATACTATGCAATTTGTGCGACCCGATGTACATACAATATGCATGGGATTAGCCGCTTCAATGGGATCTTTTATTCTGGTCGGAGGAGAAATTACCAAACGTTTAGCATTCCCTCACGCTTGGCGCCAATGAGTTTTTTATTTGAGAAAAAAAATAAGACTATGCCTTCGCTTCGCCATATAAAATATGAAATGAATATTAAGTAATAATAGCATGGCACTTTGAATTCGATATGATAAAATTTTGTATTTTTTTTTTTCTAAAAATTAGATTATGTATCGAGAGAGTAGTATGAGATTAAAGGGTATTTCTGATTTGATTTATCAGGAGTCCGTTTCAGCGTCACAAACTTTTTGTTTTCATACCAAAAGGCTCTTCCTTTTCAATTTATGTTTGAAAGAGTAAAACAAAATTCTTTTTTCTTCTTTGTTTTCGGATCAAAAAGAAACTTTGGGATTGCTGAATTACATACGAGATTAATAGATAAAGCAACGGAGCCATCATAGTATTTTTGAATTCCTACAAAAAAAAGAAGGGTGGTAATTGGATAATTTACTTAATCTGGATCTGATCGATCCTACTTTGCTCTTACCTAAATGGAAGAGAAAAGTAAATCCCATTGTAGAGCCGTATGCAATGCGCAAAATATGATATGCACGTACGGTTGCTCAATTATATCCTTTTTTCTTTTGCTTTTCTCTCGCATGGATAATGAGGCGAAGAGAAAAGAATCGTTTTTATGTTCTATACATCAGGGTAATGATTCATCAACCTGCTAGTTCTTTTTATGAGGCACAAACAGGAGAATTTGTCCTGGAAGCGGAAGAACTATTGAAACTACGCGAAACCCTCACAAGGGTTTATGTACAAAGAACGGGCAAACCTTTATGGGTTGTATCCGAAGATATGGAAAGGGATATTTTCATGTCAGCAACAGAAGCCCAAGCTCATGGAATTGTCGATCTTGTAGCGGTTGAATAACAATGAAAATGGTTAAATCCACGATTTAAGTTGAGAGTTTTTTTTCTTATACTGGGTTTCATATTCTAAAAAATATTAAATTAATTCGATATGATTCATAATCATCTGGTTAGGATTGATCTAAACCAGTCCATTATGTAATAAATAATTCAGCATGCCAACTATTAAACAACTTATTAGAAACGCAAGACAGCCAATCCGAAATGTAACGAAATCCCCCGCCCTGCGGGGGTGTCCTCAGCGTCGAGGAACATGTACTAGGGTGTATGTGTGACTCGTTCAGATTATGAGCTGGAACAAAAAACAAATAATTTTTCAGTCTCAATAATCAATACCCAATGAATAAGATAAAATGGAAGAACTCCAATCACTATCTAAAAAAAATCTATCATTTATTGGCTATTGGGTATGAAATTTATGGTTTCTCTTGGTGTAAATCCAATCAGCTCCATTTAAGATAAGAAGCAATATCCCATTGGTAGCAAATGTTATCCATTAAGCGGGATAAATCCTATTTCTTTGTCAAACAAAAATATTATGCTCCCATTCTTGCAAAACAAAACGGACTAACAGGGTCAGCTATCCAGAGCTAACCTTCAAAATGAAATACCGTTACTGTATAGGGAGATCTCATTGTGAAAGACCTATTACTAGATAATTCATGGGTAGAGCCAAAGAGTTTGAACTGTACAAGTTACCAATAAGATTGACCAAATGAAGTAAAGAGCTCCGGTGTATAGAGAGGACCTCACCGTTTAATAAGTAACCATAGAAACGAAGGAACCCACTATTTATTTATTCATCTGACACCTAATATCAATGAAATTTTTCGTTTTGAGCCTAGAAAAAGAAAAAATTGTGGCCAGGAAGGTTATAGTAGCAAAAGCCATTGGAATTTTTTTTTATACATTGGAAAAATAAGTTTTGTTATTCATAGACCAGGAACGGAGAAAAGAATAACTCACAAAAAAAAAATCGATTAGTTATTCATAAAAGTTTAATTTATTAAATGACCAGAGTTAAACGCGGATATATAGCTCGAAGACGTAGAAAAAAAATTCGTTTATTTGCATCAAGCTTTCAGGGGGCTCATTCAAGACTTACTCGAACTATTGTTCAACAGAAAATAAGAGCTTTGGTTTCGGCTCATCGGGATAGAAATCGGCAAAAGCGAGATTTTCGTCGTTTGTGGATCACTCGGATAAACGCAGTAATTCGCGAAAAGGATATATACTATAAGTATAGTATATTTATAAATGATCTGTACAAGAGAAAGTTGCTTCTTAATCGTAAAATACTTGCACAAATAGCTATATTAAATAATAAATGTCTTCATATGATTTCCAATGAGATCCTAAAAAAAGAAGATTGGAAAGAATCCCCCGAAATGATTTAAAAAAGTTCCCCGGAGAATGAACTCCGGGAATATAAAGTAGAAAATAGTCTAATAAAATACGAGAATTTAGTCAGAGCCCATTGAATTCATTAATTCAATAAAAAAAATATTGATTCTCCATGATTTTTTTTTACAACACGACAGGATTCTAGGATTTTGCGATTTCGAAAAAAACATCCATCTGGGTTGGAGTTCCGATTAGAATTTGGATTCAATTTAATAAAGAGTAAGCCTATTTCATTTTGGTTCTAAAACCCGTAGTTCTAGCGATCGACTCGGCTCTTTCAAATTGTTTTTCATTATTAAGAAAAGGTAACGAAGATAAAATACGAGCTTGTTTTATAGCAATAGTAATTAATCGTTGTTGTTTCAAGGTCAATCTATTCACTCGCCTAGATAATATTTTTCCTTGTTCACTAATAAATCGACTAATTAAACTCATGTTTCTATAATCAATTTGATCCCCCGATCCAATCGGGGGCAAACGTCTGCGAAATGATCGCTTAGATTTAAGAAAGGGTCGCTTGGATTTATCCATGGTTTTTTAGTTTCTTTTTTATTCTTTATTTTATATTATATTGATTTGTCTTTCTAATAAATAGAATTCGAATATGCTAATTATACTTATAACGTAACGCAAATCCTATTTATTATGTTATGATTCATTTTTATTAATTCGAATTCTTTTTTTTACCAAATAGGATTTTTTTTATTTATATTTTATATATTAACTTACATACAGGGCTTATTTAGAAGATATTTTCTATTTCTATCTATCTATATAATATATAGAATAATAATCTTTTTATTATTTATCTTTCGACTAAATATTCAATTTTTTGATTTTTATCTAATTTAAATTATTTATAGATAAAGATATCTAATAATCTATATTCTATTTCTATCGATATCTAGATCTATTAATTAGAGATAACATATATCTAATATAAATATATGTATATATATATAAATTATATCTAGATATAGAAATCTCTATCAAGAATGTATGTTCTTTTGTCTTGTTCCTTCATAGATAAGCCTTCGTTCTATTTGATTTATTTTTTTATTTCTCCATGAATTGTATGTTTATGACAATAGGGACAAAATTTTCTTAATTCCAATCGACTAGGCGTATTGTGTCGATTCTTTTGAGTAATATATCTGGAAATACCCCTTGATTTTTTATTAAGATTCTTTCGGACACAACTAGTACATTCCAAAATAACTCTAACTCGAACATCTTTACCCTTGGCCATGAACCTCCTTTGTATTTGTTATTACTCTTATATTTTCGACCGGAAGCGAAGAGAAAGGACAAAAAGGAATTTATAATACAAAATACAAGAAAAAAGATTTCGTTGTAAGTAATAAAGAAATAGTAAATAAACTCTAAGGAATCAAAAAAGGAATCCAAATATTTATAAATAGATTTCGAATCACAGTAGAATATTTCAATCAAGTATCTTGTATAAGACCGTTTCCCTAAACCGATCTTTTCATTCCCGCTTTTTTTTGACTGAAAGTGAATCCACTTTTTTATTTGCGAATAAAAAAGAGAAAGGAGGGGAAGAAGGATTAGTCACAGATAGTGAATTCTCTCCCTAATCTTCCTTACCCCCCTCCCATGTCAATAACTAAAAAGAAAAAAAGGGGAATGTCAACGCATCCGGGAAAAAACGATTGATTTCTATCAATAGGCCTGCTAAAGATCCGAACCATAGAGTACTTAATACCGGTGCCA